TCCATTAGACAATGGACGCCTTTCTTTTTTACAAGAAAGAGTTGCTTCTTTCGCATTTTTTTCTTTTCCTATCTATACTTTCAATATGCGATAAAAAAAAAGAATAAGATTCTATCTGTTCTATTTGAGAAAAGTGAAAGGTGCGTATTTTCTTCCCTTTTATGATACACGCATCCTTCTCATCCTTCTCATAATGAATAGAGAGCGGGTAGCGGGAATCGAACCCGCATCGTTAGCTTGGAAGGCTATGGGTTATAGTCGACGTCAATTCATTATTTTTAACGTCTCTAATTCAAAACCGAACATGAAACTTTTATTTCATTCGGCTCCTTTATGGAAGATGGCTGGATTCCATAATCTAAGCCATAAACGAACTAAAAGAAGTTGCTTCATAAGATCTATGTCCGCTTTTCTGTCTGAATGTATACCAAACAAATTGCTTTCTAGATGATCCCTCTAGAAGACGAGGGGTTTTTTGAAAAGTCCTTCTAGTTACTTCGTTCTCTATTTCTCCTTGCGTGAATCTTGAGGAAAGAAATTTTTGTTTCCACCCGAGCTGAAATAAAATGTCGATAACTTTAGTAAACCAAAGTCGTCCTTTATTAGCTATTGTGCTTCAACCTCTTCAAATGAAAAAATTGAAGATCTAGTTACGATTAGAAGTACACTTTTGTATCTTCCTCCATGGATTCTTTACTTAATACTCATTCAATTGTTAAGTCTTGATACAGCGCAAAAAAATTATGCTTCGCGATTCCCTACTCCAATGTGAAAATTGATAATGGACTTTTGGGTACAAATCACGAAAATGTATATGATTCCTCAAATCGCTTATTGAGAGGTAAAGGATTCAATCCTTTCTAAGAAATAAAGTTTTTAATCGGAACGGAATATGAATAAAACCTAAAGACCCCTTAACTATTTCAGTTGTTAATAGAACGAATCACACTTTTACCACTAAACTATACCCGCTACATTGTGATTATTGTATATGAATGGACCATTTGTCGAACAAGAACATTACTCTATGTAATAATGTAATATAATAAATAAAGATAGGATTAAGGACAAAATCCTAAATGAAATTGGAAATGAGAGTGCTCGGGTCTTTTCCTGGAGAAACTTAATGAGATAAGAAAAGGAGGGCCTTTTGACCTTGAAAAAATGTGTGTTCTTCAGGGGTTATTTAGTAGAAGACCTGCCCCAAAAGAACTATATAGCATAACAAGAAATGGCCTGGCTAGGTACCGACCCGGCCAGGTGGGGGAATCAAATAAAGGACGGACCCTTCGGATCGGATGAAATAAAATTCAAAGGGTACTCTTTAACGTACCAACTTCACTCTTTTTTTTTTTTCTATTTTTGAAATACTTTTTCTTTACTTCAGGGGTAACATAGTCATTATCCTTTGTTAATTGGGAGAGATGGCTGAGTGGACTAAAGCGGCTGATTGCTAATCCGTTGTACGACTTCTTCGTACCGAGGGTTCGAATCCCTCTCTTTCCGTTTCTTCCGACGGCTTACTATTTTCTTTCGACTTCAAATTCAAAAAAAAAAATCTTGAGACCCCCTTTTTTTTTATTTTCTCTTTTATCATAGTTCACTATCTGTAATAGAGAAACTCATAAGAAAATGAATAAATCAAACAACAAGAAATCCTTTCTTTTTTTATTCCTCACGCCCTGGATTACGCCCTGGATCATTCGATAGGAATCCAAAGATAAAGAGAGAAACAAAAAATATCACTACTGTGTAAACGAAGAGTTTAAGAGTAAGCATTATACAATCTCCAGGATAAGATCCTATTTTTTGGAAAAGGAGAATAGATTATCTATTTTTATACCCCATATTCTAGGTTTGACACCAAACCAATAGATGAAGTGGTTTAGAGATAAATCAAAAAAGAAAAAACCTAATATCTTTTCGGTATCCAAATTCTCTGTCATATCTACAGTTACTGTGGGGGGATTTACTAGTTTCTTGTTCACTGGAAGGTGAAGAAGGGCAAAACGAGGAAATGAGATGATTCAGATTCATCGCGCCTATTCAAGAATTTCCATGTTTGAATCGAGGGTTCATATCATAATGTAAGAGATCCGATCTTTTTTCAATTGTTAGTTTTTTTTTTTTATTGATTAAATCATGAATCTTTGTAGGACAGTATTAAATAAAGATCTCATCGAAAACTTACAGCAGCTTGCCAAACAAAGGCTAAGAGAAAAAAGAGCACAGGGATGACTGGCATAAAATCTACGATTGGATTAAGAAAAGCGTAAGACTCGGGTAACTTAGCAAAGAAAAAACTACTCGAATGAAGGGCAGAATTAAGACAGCTACAGATAAAACTAAAGATATTAAGCATAACAAACATTTCATTCTTGGAGATAATTGTATTTGATTGAGTTTTGAGTTATTGATTAAGGGATAAACGGGGAAAATGAACAAAAGAATCCTGCTTTTTTTACGTACTCAATCAAAAACCCCTCAATTCTCGCACGAAAATAGAAGGAAGCATACTTTCATACAATATCTTAATTGAATTCTATCTAATGATCAATAAATTCAGTGGAATTCTCTAACTAGTTGTGTGAAATCCTAGTACCAATCTAACGGATTCCATAGAGGTTTTTATTGATTGTGATTTGACAATTCATTAAAATTATTCAATAATATTAAATTGATTGAAAAAAAAAAGAAACAACTCTAGAAGTTGTGGATGTGGGATGGATGTGGGGCGTGGCCGAGTGGTAAGGCGCCGGGTCTTGTTCCCGGAATATCGAAGGTTCGAAACCTTTCGTCCCAGCACATCCCACACTTTTCTTTCTTCTAGTTACTAGTTCGAAGAAAGAGAACTTTTTCCTCTGTGCCTATAAAGGATGGAATCCGTATGTGGTCAATGTGTAGTGGGGCGTGGCCAAGTGGTAAGGCAACGGGTTTTGATCTCGTTATTCGAAGGTTCGAATCCTTCCGCTCCAAGGTATTCTATACCTTATGTAGAATACCAATTAGTAATTGATAAAAGTCAATATCAATTACTATACTTTCGATTCAGCCAATGACTATTCATGATTCCATATTGAATCAATTCCAGACGGGTTCTAAAGGAAAGCAGTTTTATGGTGAAACTTCGTTTAAAACGATGCGGTCGGAAGCAACGTGCGACTTGAAGGACATGATGAACTATGGATTCTTAACACCCATCATTTTCTTTATTTTTTGAAGATTCTAGTTCGAGTATAGAAGGTGCTCTGAACTCGACATACAAAATTTGTTTTTTATTTCCACTTTCCACGAACCCTTTTTTCGTTTTCGTGAACGTGTAAGTAATTAATTAAATAGGATACAATGGAGCTCGAGAAGAAATGATTGAGTCATTTCTCAGAGGTAGGGATCTATGGCTCACAGCAATTAATAGACGAACTTCGTGACTCTTATTTCTTATTTAATAAGAAAGAAATGGAAACAATCCAATTCCAGCAAGAGGTTTAAGTGTATCGAATCGAGGGGAATCAACCATTCGTATGATTCTTTAAAGAGAAAGAAATCACAAAAGGGATGTTGCTACCCTTTTGGTATGATTACGGATCACCGAAGTAATGTTTAAGCCTAACGATTCAAAAAAAAAAGTTAAAATATCATGTAACAAGAAAACGCCATTTTCAATTGTCTCAACAATTTCATTTTCATAAAAAAAGGAAAATTGATTCTAAACGAGACAAAAAGGGAGTTAAAGAGAGCTCAATAAATGAATGAACCTTAGGACCTTTTCACTCTTTCTTTGGGTAAGAATGATCCAACAACCTGAGTTATAAAAAAAATGATTTTTTGATGAATTGGGGTTCTCACTTGATTTTCGAATCGATAGATCACCCTTCGAATCATTCTTTCTCGAGCCGTACGAGGAGAAAACCTCCCTTACGTTTCTAAGGGGGGCTGTAGTCATCTACAGCTATCCCAATGGGCCATCTATCGAATCGTTGCAATTGATGTTCGATCCCGAAGAGATGGAAGGGCTCTTTGTAAAGTGGGTCTTTACGACCCGATCAATAATCAAACTTCTTTAAATCTTCCTGCTATTTTTCATTTCATTGAAAAAGGAGCTGAGCCTACGAGAACCGTTTATAATATCTTAAAGAAAGCAAAAATTTTTCAAGAACTTTCAGGATTTTTTTTTAATCCGAATCCTCTTTTTTTGTTCTACGAACAAGGAAGCTATAAGTAATGCAACTATAAATCTCATGGAGAGTTCGATCCTGGCTCAGGATGAACGCTGGCGGCATGCTTAACACATGCAAGTCGGACGGGAAGTGGTGTTTCCAGTGGCGGATGAGTAGGGCAGAGGCCTACTATTTCTTCATCTAGGATCTGACTTAATACTTAATATAATAACCCCCAAAAAAATAGAAAATATAGGAGGTAAAATCAATATGATTCTAGATGATTCTAGTCATTTTTTATGCGGTGCAGCAGCATTAGTTTGGATCACAAGTTGAAACCGTATAAAGAGGTTATTTTGATTATACTTATTATAATCAAAATGATAATTCGAATTTGGTACTTCTATATAAAAAGGTTTATAGAATTGATTTTCAAGTATTTTCTTAATATAGAAGCTTGGAAAATATTTCTCGGTTGGAAGTACCTTTTACTGGTTTGGAGGCTATTTGAAAAATCGATATTCAACCTATCTATGTGGGTGGCGATCTCCCAGTATCTTTCGAAAAAAAGAAAATTGGGTAGAAATACTCATAATTTGTAATTTGTGTCGATCGAATTATCCAACTATATCTATATCTGGATAAGCATTATTCGATCGAGTATAAGTACGTGCTCTGTTTTGGAGGTGTAATAATGATGAAGTGGTTTAATCTGCTAAGTCCTTGGTATTACCCACAACCGCAGAACGTGACTTATGTTTCGAACAAAACGACAGATAGAGCCGGCAACACTACCCTCGAGGTCATACACTATGACCAAAGGGGGAACATGACTGTGGAATTGGAAAAATACGACCGAAGGGGGAACAGGATCCTATATGATAGGAAAAGAAAAAAAACCAAACCTTGGTGGAAACGAATTTTTTAATTCGTTCAAAAACTAGCTACGTGTGCACTGCACGTAGCTAGTGTCAATACAGCACTAGTCCTTTTTTTTTTTTCACTTTGATTTCTTTTTGATTTTGTCTAGCGTAGACTGTCTCTTGGCCCGTAGGTCCTGACACAAGGTTAGAATTCTAGCTCTTCCAGAGTGGTATCTCACTGACGGCTTGGCCCCCCGGAAGGGGGCCTTCTTCGCCCTCCACCTAAGCTGCGCAGGAAAGGCCTAAAGCCAATCCCAGGGAACAGTAAAGCTTCATAGGGTCTTTCTGTCCAGGTGCTTGTCAACGTTCATTTTATATTGACAATAGTGTATTGAATAAATAGAATTTCATTATGGTAATTTTCAATTAAGTCAATCTATTTCTCTCCGAATTCTAATTCTAGATGGGGTTTGCAATCTCTTTATTTTTATTATGATTCATCTATACACTCGGGTTGCTAACTCAACGGTAGAGTACTCGGCTTTTAAGTGCGACTAGAATCTTTTACACATTTGGATGAAGCAACGAATTCATCCATACCATTGGTAGAGTTTGTAAGACCACGACTGATCCTGAAAGAGAAGAGAACGAATGGAAAAAACAGCATGTCGTATTAACGAATTAAGGAAGAACTCTAAGAGCACTTCATTCTTAATCCTTACCGGATCAATACAAAGTATTCTTTGAATTCTTATATTATATTTCAATATGGGTCGAGTGAATAAATGGATAGAGCCGCAAGGATCCAATTATAGAATATAGAAAACAAAAAGCAACGAGCTTCTCTTCTTAATTCGAATGATTTCCCGATCTAATTAGACGTTAGAAATATATTAGTACCTGATTCGGGAAAAGGTTCTCCCATAACCATAAAAATAAGTGGATTCTCCATTTCTTTATTTCTTTTTTTTTTTGAATCCTAATTATTAACTATCTCCACTCTTATTGAGTGGAGACGAATGTGTAGAAGAAACGGTATATTGATAAATAGAATCAATTCTAAAATCAAAAGAGCGATCGGGTTGCAAAAATAAAGGATTTCTTATTATTTCAATATCCTAATTAAAGAACACAAACCTATTGGTTGGATGAAAAAAAAAGAGAATCCCTTGATAAGCTTATCTATCTTCAGGGTAGATATCATTTTCTGACTATCTACCTTGTTTTGACTGTATCGCACTATGTATCATTTGATAGTCCAAGAAACCCTCGGTCTTTGGTTCAAATCTCATTTTCAATGGAAAAATTACAAGGATATTTCCAAATAGATAGATCTCGACGACAAGACTTCTTATATCCACTTCTATTTCAGGAGTCTATTTATGCGCTTGCTCATGATCATGGTTTAAATAGATCGATTCTTTCTGAACCTCTCGAAAATTTAGGTTATGACAATAAATCCAGTTCACTAATTTCAAAACGTTTAATTACTCGAATGTATCAACAGAAGCATTTGATTCTCTTTGATAATGATTTTAACCAAAATACATTTCGTGATCAGAATCAGAAGAAGCATTTTTATTCTAAAATGATATCAGAGGGTTTTTCACTCATTGTGGAAATTCCATTCCCTCTGCGATTAGTACCTTCCCTAGAAGCGAAAGAAATAGCAAAATCTCATAATTTACGATCAATTCATTCAACATTTCCCTTTTTAGAGGAGAAATTATCACATTTAAATAATGCCTTAGATATACTAATACCCTATCCCATCCATTTGGAACTCTTGATTCAAACCCTTCGCTATTGGATACAGGATACCCCCGCTTTGCATTTATTACGATTCTTTCTCTACGAGTCTCAGAATTCGAATAATCTGATTACTCAAAAAAAAATCGATATTTCGCATTTTTCAAATCAGAATCAAAGATTTTTCTTGTTCCTATATAATATTCATATATATGAATGCGAATCCATATTCGTTTTTCTCCGTAAACAATCTGTTCATTTACGATCAAGATCGTATAGAGCCCTTCTTGAGCGAACACATTTTTATCGAAAAATAGACAAGTTTTTCTTCATTTTTCATAAAAATTTTCAGACCACCTTATGGTTGTTCAAGGATCCTTTCATGAATTATGTCAGATATCAAGGAAAAGCCATTCTGGCTTCAAAAGGAACACCTCTTCTGATAAAAAAATGGAAGTATTACCTTGTCAATTTTTGTCAAGGTTATTTTGACTTGTGGCCTCAACCAGATAGAATTCAAATAAACCAATTCTCCAAGCACTCCCTCGATTTTCTGGGTCATCTTTCAAGTTTACGGCTAAAGCCTTGTGTGGTAAGGAGTCAAATGTTAGAAAATTCATTTATTATAGATGTTTCTATTAATAAGTTTGATACTATAGTCCCCACAATTCCTTTGATAGGAGCATTGGCTAAAGCGAAATTTTGTAACGTATCGGGGCATCCTATTAGTA